TCCAGCCTATTCTTGAAATGAACAACTCACACACACTCCCTTTCCAAAAAAGATCAATACACCGAAAACTACACTTAGATTTATTGGATTTGTTGCTAAAATATCGGTATTAAACCCAAAACTCCCGGCGGATGGCCAGTGACCCAAGTAAACGAAAGAATCGGTTAAATTTTTCATATAATCTCCTATTCTAGCTAAACTATAAAAAAAGAACTCTGTCCTTTTTTTTATTCTTTTTATTTTCAATAAAAAGAAAATTTAATTTCATAATTTATAATTTAATTTACCTATTTGGATATTTGTAAACAGAATCAAAAACCTATTCTATATTACAAATGTATTTTCCAAAATTTTTCATTTTCAATAATAATAATGAGACTTAATTAGAATTAAGCTCGAATTTGAGACCAAGTTTGATGTCAATTTCAAAAAACTTAAACCTCGTTTTTCGCAACACTCCTAAAAAAAAAAAGTTTCCATTAAACTAAAAAAATAAGGGGAAGGAAGAAAGCGAATCGATGTGCTAATTCCCCATCCTCAAATTAGTCCTTCCCAAGGATTGTTGTCTCAATGAATAATTGTAGGAGTTAAATCTTGATAGAATTCAAAAAACTACGAAAAAAATCCAGAATTTTGCGATTTCTAGGATTAAACAAAAGGATTCGCAAATAAAAGCGCTAATGCTACAACCAGGCCATAAATTGTTAAAGCTTCCATAAAAGCCAAACTAAGCAATAAAGTACCTCGTATTTTGCCTTCTGCCTCAGGTTGTCTCGCGATACCTTCGACAGCTTGACCCGCAGCTGTACCTTGACCAACTCCAGGTCCAATAGAAGCAAGCCCAACAGCCAACCCAGCAGCAATAACCGAAGCAGCAGAAACCAGTGGATTCATGATAAGTTCCTCACACCAAAATAAAGAAATAGTTAATGATACAATCATCCAATGACTTAAGGACGTAATTATAATTAAGTAATCGCTAAGATTCATCCAGCCAAAATAACCAAAAACTAAAAAAAAAAGAATATAATAATATTATTGAATCATAAGAATTACTTTGATAGTAGTTCCTATCCACGGAATTTTTAAAAATTCATAATATATATATACGACTTTTTTATGCCATTTCTTTTTTGTGAACCATTCTTTGAATTCTTCGTTCTTTTTTTATCGTTTTTTCAACCAATTCACAGATAAAAAGGAAGAACTTATAATCGAATCCCTATCTAAATCTAAATTCACAAAAGTAGTAGGGCAGATTATATAGATCTTTAACTCATATATACCTAGTGAATATCAAATATCACATATACAAGTGTTTCTTACATAACGTAAACCAACTATTCTATAATTGGGCTAACCTAAAAAAGAATATTTGAAAAAAGAAATAGTTAATGATGACCTTCCATAGATTCACCTATATAAGCCGCGGCTAAGGTGGCAAAAATGAGAGCTTGAATCCCGCTTGTAAATAATCCAAGGAACATGACAGGTATAGGAACCACTAAAGGTACTAAAGAAACAAGAACAACAACGACTAATTCATCGGCTAATATATTTCCGAAAAGTCGAAAACTAAGTGATAGGGGTTTTGTAAAATCTTCTAAGATGTTAATGGGTAAAAGAATTGGAGTTGGTTGAATGTATTTACTGAAATACCCTAATCCTTTTTTGCTAAGACCCGCATAAAAATAGGCTACTGATGTGAGTAAAGCTAAAGCAACTGTCGTATTTATATCATTCGTTGGTGCTGCTAACTCCCCTTGAGGTAACTGGATAATTTTCCACGGTAAAAGGGCTCCTGACCAGTTAGAAACAAAAATAAATAAAAATAGGGTTCCAATAAAGGGAACCCATGGACCATATTCTTCTCCAATCTGGGTTTGACTCACGTCTCGAATGAATTCAAGGACAAATTCAAAGAAATTTTGGCCGTCAGTTGGAATGGTTTGTGGATTGCGAATCGCTAGAACTGCGGAACCTAATAAGATAGCAATTACAACCCAAGAAGTAATAAGGACTTGGGCATGGACCTGGAAACCCCCTATTTGCCAATAGAAATGTTGGCCTACTTCTACACCAGATATCTCATATAACCCTTCTTTTATTAGTGTGTTGATGGAACATGATAAAACATTCATATTGCCCTCTGACAGAAATAAGAACTTTAAATTATTTTGATTCAAGATCCCCCCTTTTTTTTACTAAATTTACTTTAAAATTTTATTTAAGTTTTGGATACCAACTAAACTAATCACACAATATCCCCAGTTTTTTATCTCTTTTTCTTTTGTACGATTCAGGAGTAGTAACCGATTTTTTAAATCGAAATACAGGGAGCCCCTACCTCAAAAAAAAATTTATTTATTTATCTTATTATTAATAAAGAATTTTGTATATAGCTAGAACGACCCTCACAAATTGCGAATACTAATTTGTTAAGAATGAATCGAATTGAAGCTATAGCGTCATCATTTGCTGGAATAGAAATATCCGCGAG